ATCTATGTAACCACGATTATATGACCAATTATATATCACATTTATTATTCGGTCCAAGAAGATTCTCTTAGAACCTATTTTTTTTAAAAATGAATTGATTAAGTACAAATTCTGAAAAGATGAATAAACAGAACCATATAAAAGAAACGCTATGAATATTCCAAAACAGGCTATACTGACTGAATAAGTTGCATTTGTCACAAATTCATACCAATCCACAGAATAGTTCGAATTTGGATGTAAAAGATTTATTGACGGAGTTAACCATTTCGATAATATATCAAAATCCATTACTTCTTGATCGAAAGGAATTCCTATGGATCCAACAAACAAAGTAAATAGGACCAATACAAGTAGAGACAATAGCATAGTATTGTCCGATTCATGGGGATACGTTGAAGTGTCTTTCTTTTCAAAAGAAATTCTAAAGGATCGTATCAGATTTCTTACATTGCCATCCGTTTTGTATATCTTCGTTTTCGAAAAAAAGAAAACCTTTTCATTATTATTCATTGTTGATAAAAACAAATTTCTGTTAACTAGTTTGGTTTCTTCTTTCCCCCATATAGATATTAAATAGAACGAGCTATTTTTAGTAACACTGTAATTTTGAAAAAGGGCGCGTAAATGACCATCAAAAGTAAGTAAATACATCCGAAACATATAAAATGCAGTTAACCCTGCTGTGAAACAAGCTATTATCGCGAAAATCGGTGAATACAACCAACTATCATTAAGAATTTCATCTTTAGACCAAAAACAAGCAAGAGGTGGAATTCCACAAAGAGAAAGTGTACCTAATAAAAAAGTCGTTTTTGTAATTGGCACATATTTTGTTAAACCACCCATAAGAACCATGTTCTGACTTTTATCTGGCGAATATCCAACAATGGGTTCCATTGAATGAATAATTGATCCGGATCCTAAAAACAATAATGCTTTCGAATAGGCATGAGTGATCAAATGGAATAAAGCAGCTCGATAAGAGCCTATCCCTGGGGCTAACATAATATAACCCAATTGAGACATTGTAGAATAGGCTAAACTTTTCTTAATGTCTCTTTGAGCAAGGGCTAAAGTAGCCCCTAATAGTACCGTAATTGCACCTATCAAAGAAATGAGATTCATTATGTAAGGTATGACTGTAAAAAGCGGAAGAAGCCGAGCGACAAGAAAAATTCCCGCTGCTACCATAGTAGCAGCATGTATAAGAGCCGAAATAGGAGTAGGCCCTTCCATGGCATCAGGTAACCATACATGAAGGGGAAATTGTGCGGATTTAGCAACTGCACCGACGAATAATAGGGAAGCACACAGAGTAGCAAATAAAGAATTGACCCCATTATTATGGATCAATTTATTGAAGATTTCGAACAAATCCCGAAATTCGAAACTCCCTGTTATCCAATAAAAACCTAAGATTCCTAATAATAACCCAAAATCCCCTACACGATTAGTTACAAACGCTTTTTGACAAGCATTTGCTGCAGTGGGTCGTGTGAACCAAAAACCTATTAATAAATACGAGCACATTCCCACTAGTTCCCAAAAAATATAAATTTGTATCAAATTGGAACTAGTAACTAATCCCAACATGGAAGTATTGGAAAAACTCATATAAGCAAAAAATCTCAAATATCCTTGATCATGAGCCATATAATTGTCACTATAAATAAGAACCATGATTCCAACAGTAGTGATTAGTATTGACATAATAGAAGTAAGTGGGTCGATCAAGTGGCCGAACTCTAAAGAAAAATCATTATTGATGGTCCAAGACCATAGATGTTGATAGATAGAACTGCCATTTATCTGTTGAATAGACAAATCGGATGAAAAAACCATAACTATACTTAGCAATGAAACACTAGGAAAAGTCCACATACGACGAAGATTTTTTGTTGCGGTCGGAACAAACAGAAGTCCCAATCCTATTGACATAGTAACTGGAAGTGGAGCAAAAGGTATGATCCATGCATATGGATATGTATGTTCCATAAGAAAATCAAACTTTCTTTTTTTATTCTTATTAATTGTTTCCGATTCACCAGACCTTATCTCTTTTGGAAGGAGCAATAATCAAATAAAAAAAATAAAGATATAAAATCAAATATGATTTTGAATTCTTAATTATTCTGATTCTTTCCAAAATATTGAAAAAACAAAAAATTCAAATCAAGAAGTTCCATTTCTTCAAATGACCAAGTTACTAGTTACAAGTGACTACCTAGTTATTAACGTTAACGAAGATATTTATTAACATAAAAAATATAGGATTTTAAAGCATTCCACTCAGATATTACGGTGATTTCTATCCATATGTATATCAATATAGTAAGTAAAAAGAATGATACCAAAAATCAAGTACTCGATTCTGATATGTATCATAGGATCCGTCATTAACTCGACCCCATAAAATAAGACCTAGTTTTTTTTTTTTTTTATTTCGTTTATTCGGAGTCATTAACTAATTCATTGTGGAACTGATTGATTGTCTTCTAGTCCAATAAAACAAACTCATCCTTATGGAAAATCCTCTAATACTTGTCACTTCGCATAGAACTAAAATAAGAAATTACTAAAATTTCCTTTATCAAGTAATGTATTGTTTAACGGATTAACTACTTCATTTAAACTATTCATTTAAATTATGGGGATTCTATCTCGGAGCTTGATCAATTAATAGAAAAAGTGACATTCATTATTGTTTTATTAAACTAGGTAAGGGTTCTTAAGCTTTTCGATTTATTAAAGGTAAGATGACAAACAATAGAATATATAAAGAGACTGAGATATGAATTGAAATCTTTTTGATTCTTATCGATAGCAACTGATTCAATTTCCACGGTAGTAGATCCCGCTCATAGACATACATAGATTGAATGAAGATATGAAGCTACCAATCAGTACAAATTTTTCTTCGGACATTGTATGTAATATTGTATGTAATAGAGATGTTAAAAAAAAAAAACTCCTTTGAAAATCACATCGTTCTTTCTTTTTCCTTCTATTTTCTTTTTTTTATCCCTAGTGATACCATATGCGATGCTTACGTATCTATATTTTTATATATTATGAAGTAAGTATTAACTATGGAATAAATATAGATAATGAATAGAAAGAACGATCCATTTTGAACAATAAATGTATTTCACATCCAACTATAAAAATGAGTGATCCTTTTTTTTTTTTGAAATGGCTGTTCCAAAGAAACGTACTTCTCTTTCAAAAAAGCGTATTCGTAAAAATATTTGGAAAGGAAAGGGATGTCATGCCGCGGCAAAAGCCTTATCTTTAGCTAAATCGATTTCTACTGGGCATTCAAAAAGTTTTTTTGTGCGACAAAAATAAAGCCTTAGAATGATCTGAATCGACATGACTCGATGAATTGGATGATTTATAAGATGAAGAATTCACATTAACTAAAGTTTTGAACTTATCAATATGAAATAGAACTAGCTGTTGTGGTATGTAGAATAAGAATTATTCTGTATACTAGGTTCTAAAAAGAATTTCTTTTTTGTTTGAAAAAAAAAAAAAAGAAAGAAGTAGTTAGACACAAAATACAAGGTTTCACTTTTCATTATAGTTTTATAGTTATAGTAGATTTTTATAATTTGCGAGATGGGGATTGTAACTTTCCCCATCGATTCGCTTTTCACTCACAATAACAAAACTCTTATTTCTTTTTTTTTTTTTTAGGAAGGGGTTTATTGGATTATGTATCTCCAATAGTTATACATCATTAAGATTTTTGGAAGATCTGAAACAAGTATGAACGAGGTTCGAACCCCGTTTTTTTTTTTGTTCCATAGCAGCGCAGAGATAAGATCTATAGTAAAAATCAATGGATCATTGAAACTAATTGATTAAATGAAAACCTTGCTTTGTAGCTCTCTGAATCACTACATATCTACATAGACTCCCTCTTGTGTCGAATGGATCAACAAAAAAACAAACTAATAAAACTGCCAGATCCCCTGGAGATCCATATTTATGTACAAAGAATGAGTCAATCTTACCTAATCCAACCAAAATAGATCCTATCCTATGTTTGGGCTGGAGGATCGATCAATCGATATATCTAGATCTAATATCTAATATCTAAATAGATTTTATCTATTTAAAGAGATCTTATAAGTTAAAATTAGATTTTCTAAGGTTTCTAAGTACAGTATAGAATTCTGATAAAGATCAAAACTCTTTTGTTAAATGATTGATATGCCTGGCCCAATACCTAATTGGTTTGGTAAATCCTCACACAAATTATGTTATGTAGACAATGAGAATCCCAATCATTAATACAGTTTTGATATCAAACTATCAAAATATTTATAGAAATTCCTTGGATGTAGTAATGAGGTTGTGATACATAAAAAATATTGTTTTCTTTTGTTTATTGAAAATGAATCTTTTTGATTTCGGATCTACGAAATCAAATAAATGAGAAATGAATCAAAATGAGAAAAAAAAAAAAAAAATTCTTGGTTCTATACCTCGACTGAGGGCATAACCGTCTAGTTCCAACTGTTCCAGAAGAACTTAGAATACGGGAAAGCCCGCTGTTAAAAATGACACTCTACCACGAGACTAAGGATTATGGAACGTTTAAATATTTATTTGAATAGGTCTTTATTCATGGATTCAAACGTTTCCTAAAATAGATTGCATTAAATCCTTCAATCTCGACGATTGAACATCATATAGGCTATGATTATTTCAATCAAGCCGCCATGGTGAAATTGGTAGACACGCTGCTCTTAGGAAGCAGTGCTAGAGCATCTCGGTTCGAGTCCGAGTGGCGGCATCCTCTAAAAAAGGCACAACAATAGATCCTATAATGAATTCAATTACGGATTTCTATTTCGTAATTTGGGATACCCTCCTTAAAAAAAAAAACAATTTTTTTTTTATGATATTTGCGACTTTAGAACATATATTAACTCACATCTCTTTTTCTATCATTTCAATTGTGATTACGATTCATTTAATGACCTTATTAGTCCATGAAACTGTAGGACTATTTGATTCGTCAGAAAAGGGCATGATGGCTACTTTTTTCTGTATAACAGGATTATTAGTTACTCGTTGGATTTATTCGAGACATTTCCCGTTAAGTGATTTATATGAATCTTTAATGTTCCTTTCGTGGGGTTTCGCCATTATTCATAGGGTTCCTAAAATAGGGAACCAGAAAAATTTTTTAAGCGCAATAACCGCGCCAAGTGCCATTTTTACTCAAGGATTTGCCACTTCGGGTCTTTCAACTGAAATGCATCAATCTGCAATATTAGTACCTGCTCTACAATCCCAGTGGTTAATGATGCACGTAAGTATGATGTTATTGAGCTATGCAGCTCTTTTATGTGGATCGTTATTATCAGTAGCTCTTTTAGTCATTACATTTCGAAAAAATCGAGGTATTCCTGGTAAAAGCAATCATTTATTAATTGGGTCATTTTCCTTTGTGAATGAAAAAAGAAGTGTTTTACAAAAGACTTCTTTTCTTTTGTTTATGAATTATCACAGGTATCAATTGACTCAGCAATTAGATCATTGTAGTTATCGTGTCATTAGTCTAGGGTTTACTTTTTCAACCATAGGTATTCTTTCGGGAGCAGTATGGGCTAATGAAGCATGGGGGTCTTATTGGAATTGGGACCCCAAGGAAACTTGGGCATTTATTACTTGGACCATATTCGCGATTTATTTACATAGTAGAACAAATCAGAACTTTCAGGGTGTGGATTCGGCAATTGTGGCTTCGATCGGATTTCTTATAATTTGGATATGCTATTTTGGAGTCAATCTATTAGGAATAGGACTACATAGTTATGGTTCATTCACATTAACATCTAATTGAAGAAAAGGCCTGAAGAATACATAGGAACATCGTCCCGTATATAAAGAAAGTTTGTGCAAGTTTTTGAGAACCATTTGAATCAAGTAGTGATTCAAATGGTTCTCAAAAACTCCAGATATATCTGATTCCAATTCACTTCATTCTTTTTTCTTTCATTGCATTGTACAGTGAACGATTTTTAAAATCACAGGATTCTTTGACTTTATGTCTTGTCTTATTGATGAAAACTATTTATGAAAATAATTAGATAGAATAGCTTCTATCCTGTCAATTGATAGCGAGAGAACGAAATCGGGATAAATACCAATACCTATTACGGGTAGAAGGATACAGACCGAAACAAATAGTTCTCGTGGTCCAGAATCCACAAAATAAGAGTTTGGAACGTTGAATAGCTTGTATCCATAGAACATACGGCGTACCATAGATAATGAATAAATAGGAGTTAATATCATTCCAATTGCCATTACAAAAGTAATTAGTATTTTTGGTATTAAAAGATATTCCGGACTGGTAATTATTCCAAAAAATACCACCAATTCTGCAACAAAACCACTCATTCCTGGCAATGCAAGAGAAGCCATTGAGAAGCTACTGAACGTGGTAAATATTTTTGGCATTGGGATAGCTATTCCTCCCATTTCGTCGAGATAAACAAGACATATTCTATCGTAACTCGTTCCCGCCAAGAAAAAAAGCGCAGCACCAATAAATCCATGAGAGATTATTTGTAAAACGGCTCCATTGATTCCCGTATCGGTTATGGAACCGATTCCTATAAGTGTGAAACCCATATGAGATACGGAGGAATAGGCTATTCTCTTTTTTAAATTGCGTTGACCGAAAGAAGTTGAAGCTGCATAGATTATTTGAATCGCTCCTACTATCATCAACCAGGGAGAAAATATAGAATGAGCATGGGGTAATAATTCCATATTGATCCGAATCAATCCATATGCTCCCATTTTTAATAAGATTCCCGCTAGAAGCATACATGTACTGTAATGCGCTTCTCCGTGGGTATCTGGTAACCATGTATGCAGGGGTATAATCGGCGATTTGGCAGCATAAGCAATAAGGAAGCCAAAATAGAATATTATTTCCAACCCCAAAGGATAGGATTGATTAGCTAATGTTTCAAAACTTAATGTTGGTTCATTGGAGCCATATAAACCCATACCCGGAACTCCCATTAAGAGAAAAATAGAACCCCCTGCTGTGTACAAAATAAACTTTGTAGCTGAGTACAGACGTTTCTTCCCTCCCCATATGGATAGAAGTAGATAAACAGGAATTAATTCTAACTCCCACATGAGGAAAAAAAGTAAAAGGTCTTGAGAAGAAAATGATCCTATTTGACCACTGTACATTGCTAACATCAGGAAATGGAACAATCGCGAATCTCTAGTAACTGGCCGAGCCGCTAAAGTAGCTAAAGTAGTGATGAATCCCGTCAGTAAAATGGGTCCTATGGAAAGTCCATCAATTCCTAGTCTCCAGTGAAAATCAAAAATATTTATCCATTTATAAGCCTCCTCCAGTTGGATTAATGGATCGTCCAATTGGAAATGATAACAGAATGCATAGGTCATTAGAAGGAGTTCTAATAAGCATATACAAATAGTATACCACCGAACCACCTTATTTTTATTTCCTCTATGAGGAAGAAAGAAAATTGAGGAACCCGCAGATATCGGCAAAACAACAATTATTGTTAACCAAGGAAAATAACTCGTGGTAAAGACAAGATAGACTTTGACCAGAAAAACCCGCGCTCGGAATAATTTCTCGAGTACGGGTTTTTGTCGGTAAAGAGGAATCAAATGGATTCAAGTGGATTTTTCTGGAACGTATCAATAAGCTAGACCCATGCTGCGAGTTGTCTCATGCCATAAGTAAACCCGAACACTCAAGAAATCCGTTGGACAAGCGGATTCACATCTCTTACAACCTACACAGTCCTCTGTTCTTGGAGCAGAAGCAATTTGTTTAGCTTTACATCCGTCCCAAGGTATCATTTCCAATACATCTGTGGGGCAGGCTCTTACACATTGAGTACACCCTATACATGTATCATAAATCTTTACTGAATGTGACATTGGATCTATAAATTTTTTGAACTTTATCCATTTTCGATCTGGTTATAAATTAGTAGTAATTGAATTTGATATTGTAGACGCCAGACGAATCAGTGGTTTACCAGAATTTTTTTTTATAATCAATCTACTTCTGGATCTGTTCATGAGAGAGGGCCAAGATACTTTGATTTCTTACGTTTCAGCAAACATGGCCATACGAGTCATACATGCTAATTCTAAAATTGGTGAATATATTATAGATATACATCTGTCTTTATTTAGATCATTACGACTATTTATTCAACAAATTCGATTGATTGATACGAGTTGATTTTCGGTTACGATGGATCGATGAAACAATAGCCGGCCCAATAGCTGCTTCAGCGGCTGCAATAGCTATAACAAAAATGGAGAAAATATCTCCTTTTAATTGACGACTATCAAACAAATCAGAAAATGTTACGAGATTTATATTAACCGCATTCAGTATAAGCTCAAGACACATAAGTGCTCTAACCATGTTTCGGCTTGTGATCAATCCATAAATACCGATAGAAAATAAATAGGCACTCAAAATAAGTACATGTTCGGTCATCATTGACCAACTCCTCATCAATCTCGATTCATTTCAATATGAACAACAATTTAACCAATTTGATTGACTAGAATATAACAAGTACGAAACAAAGTAAGGTATTAGTAATGGATCGAACTAAACCCCTTTCAATTTAATATATGAACAATATGAAAATAGAATTGAAGAAAAATGGATGTGATAACAATAACATAGAACAAAACAAGACTTTATTTATTTTGGATTTAGAATTCTAACTATTTATTACTTATTACTGACGGGCCATAGCAATTGCACCTATCAAAGCAACTAAAAGAATTATAGAAACGAGTTCAAATGGAAGGTAAAAATCTGTTGATAAATGAATCCCAATTTGTTGAACGTTACTTGTTAGGTCCTGCTCTATAATCTGGTTTGATCTTGTAGTCCAAATAATCCCGTACCACGACGTATCCGAGATAGTAGTAATTAGTAAAAAAAGAATACTTGTACAAACCAGTGAAGTGACCCCATCCCCAACGGTCCAAAGATAGAAATCGTTGTAATATTCTGAACCATTCATGAACATCACAGCAAATACGATTAAAACATTTACAGCTCCCACGTAAATAAGGAGCTGTGCAGCAGCTACAAAATAGGAGTTAGATGGAATATGGAATAAGGATATACAAACAAGAACCAATCCCAACGAAAAGGCAGAATAAATTGGATTGGTAAGTAATACCACCCCCAGACCTCCTAATATAAGACCTGATCCCAGAAATACTAAAAGAATATCATGTATTGGTCCAGGTAAATCCATTATGTGTAAAATAAGAGATAAATAAGTTGAAATATTTCATAAACTTACTGACCGATTCAAGAAAAAATAGATTACCTTTTTTTTTTTCTTCTATATGATAGTTCCTAATTGAATCCTAATGTGGTATGGATTGATATAGATACAGTTATTGGATCGATCCCGCTACTCTATCCGAAAGAGTAGTTCGGAATTGTATATTTTGAAATCATCACGGATATATGAATCCATTCTAAATCCAAATCAAGCCGTAATTCTCACCAACCAATAGTTATGATTTGTAGTTACTGACCTAGCAAAATGAAAGAAGCGTCACTCCTTTACTTTCGATCAAAAATGAATCTTAGTAATTGGTAATCGTTCTTGAATCAATAGGTTTACCCGTGGCTATTTTTATTTTAATTCATAATTGTTCGAATTGTGTAATCTCCAATTACTGACATTGGTAATCGACCCAAAGCAATTTGATTATAATTCAATTCGTGACGATCATAAGTAGAAAGTTCATATTCTTCAGTCATTGATAAACAGTTTGTTGGACAATACTCGACGCAGTTACCACAAAATATACAGATTCCAAAATCAATACTATAATTAAGCAATCGTTTCTTTCTAATATCTGTTTCCAATCTCCAATGAACAACGGGTAGATCTATAGGACATACCCGAACACATACTTCACAAGCAATGCATTTATCAAATTCAAAGTGAATTCGACCACGAAAACGCTCCGATGTGATCGATTTTTCATAAGGATATTGAATAGTCACAGGTAAACGATTCACGTGGGATAAGGTAATCATGAAACTTTGACCAATGTACCTTGCGGCTCGTATTGTTTGTTGACTATAATTCATGAACCCAGTCACCATAGGAAACATATCGTGGATATCCATGAATAATTTGATGTTTCTTTCTCTTGTTCTAGATAGGTTATGAATCTAGAATATTATATTCTGTTACAGCGAAACGAGTTGGGAAGAAGTTGTTAATAATAGATTGCCTAGAGAAATAGGTAAAAGAAATTTCCACCCAAGATTTAATAGTTGGTCCATTCTCGTTCTAGGTAAAGTCCATCTTGTTGTGATAAGAATGAACAGGAACAAATAAGCTTTAGCTAATGTAATAAAGATATCAATTGTCATTCCAAAGACTCCACCCGTTTTATTTATTCTGAAAGGTTCAGGAATGAATATGTACGGAATAGAGAGATTCCACCCGCCCAAGTAAAGAACTGTTACAAATAATGAGGAAACTAGTAGATTTAGGTAAGAAGCAACATAAAATAAACCAGATTTGATACCTGAATATTCGGTTTGATAACCTGCTACTAATTCCTCCTCTGCTTCTGGTAAATCAAAGGGTAATCTCTCACATTCCGCTAGGGAAGAAATTAGAAAAACTATAAAACCTATAGGTTGACGCCACAGATTCCACCCCCAAAAACCATATTTTGACTGTGCCTCAACTATATCAACTGTACTTGAACTGTTAGATAATCATAGTCGATGATAACATCACTATTCCCATCGCTATTCCAGAACCGCACATGAGACCTCAGCTTCATACGGCTCCTCAATGGCCATAAATAAATCTAAAGACTGGTTCATTATTACCCCGGCATGCTTGTAGATAGAGTAAAGATGCATCGAAGAGTCCCGAATTAGACCAATGGAATTCTGTCCGCCATAATAAAAACAAAAAGCGCTTCTGAATTGATCTCATCCTTTCTAATATAATTAGAATTACAATTCTCTTTGTTCAGTAATAATTTAATCCTTCCATAAAATACTCGTTGTTTCAATAGATATTTCGACCCATATCTTTCGTACGAAAAAAAAAAAAAATTAGACACTAGTTCATGAGTTATAATTGATGAATCATGATAAGAATTCTATCTGTATAAATATGGATAGGGTTGAGGAAAGAAAGAATAAACAAAGATCTCTTATTTATTATTCAGTTTTCCTATTGCATTCTATTTCTTTCGTTCCTGTTCTTCTTTCTTACTCAGAAGAGGGAAGGGGTTTCTAAAAAATAAAGGATTACTTCGTTCTCGACAGTCATTTCTTTAATCAGTGGATAGAAGCGTACTCTGGATCGGAATCGTGAGGAAGTACTGCTTGATCATTTCTACCAACTTAAAGCCCTCATTATGATTCCTTTTATGCAGAAATATCCCTTTGGATACCTTACATTATCTCCATCACTAATCCTTTGTGTACCTTGGTGTTCCTAACCGTCCACTCATTTTTGATTGATCCCCGATATGGTAATACATATATATAGTCGAAACTCCATACAGTTGATCTTTTGCACCCGCTTCAAGTCATGATGACTAATCAACCAATCTTGGGGTAAACAGTTTCGACCGTTTATGTTTACTTCCACTTTACTCTCGTACATAGGGAATGAGGATCAATCTTCTTACTGCAAATTCATAAGCTGTTTTGTTTCACTCATATAACTATCTGATTTAACTCATCGACCCGAATGATGAATAAAAAAAAAAAAAGATACCTATTCAATACATTCAACCCCTTTCCTTTATTTCTAGGAAAGAGGTAAAGGCTCATGTTCTAACGAATCACACGTAGAGATATTGATAACACACACGAAGTTAATGGTATTTCATAACTAATAGATTGAGCAGCAGCTCGTAGACCACCTGAAAAGGAATATTTATTATTCGATCCATATCCTGACATAAGAAGTCCAATAGGAGCAATACTGGAAATAGCGATCCATAAAAAAACGCCTATACTGAGATCGGCTAGAACAAGGCGATAGCCAAAAGGAGTTACTGAATAACTTAGTAGAATGGATATGACCGCTATAGATGGCCCGATACTGAATAAACGAATATCTCCTCTAGAGGGGAGAAGATCTTCTTTCAAAAGTAGTTTGGTCCCATCTGCTAGAGCTTGAAGAATTCCCAAAGGACCGGCATATTCAGGTCCGATACGTTGTTGTATCCCTGCAGATATTTCTCTTTCTAACCACACAATCACGAGTACACCTATTGTGATTCCCGATATAGGAATAAAAATAGGGACAAGCAGCCATAAGAGGTCATAGACCTCTTTTAAGGATTCCGATCTGGAAAAAGAATTGATAGCTTGTACTTCTGTCGTATCAATTATCATTTCAACGATCAACTTCTCCCATAATGATATCTATACTACCTAGTATCGTCATGATATCAGCCAATTTCATTCTTTTAACTAGCTGAGGAAGAATTTGCAAATTGATGAAACCCGGTGGACGAATTTTCCATCTCCAGGGAAAAACACTATTATCTCCTATCATAAAAATTCCCAATTCTCCCTTTGGGGCTTCTACTCTCACATAAAGTTCTTGTTTCGACAATTCAAAAGCGGGAGAAGGCTTTTTACTAATGAATCGATATTCAAAACCATTCCATTCGGAATCCCTTGCTCTATCAAAGCGTCGAACTTCTAAATTCTCATAGGGACCCCCCGGAATTCCTTCCAGAGCCTGTTGAATAATTTTTATGGATTCCGTCATTTCATTGATTCGTACTAAATAACGAGCTAATGAGTCTCCTTCTTTTTGCCACTGGACTTCCCAATCGAATTCATCGTAACACTCATAATGATCAACTTTACGAAGATCCCATTGGATTCCGGAAGCTCGTAGCATTGGTCCTGATAAACCCCAATTTATTGCTTCCTCCCCACCAATAATGCCCACCCCTTCAACTCGTTCCAAAAAAATGGGATTTCGTGTAATAAGCTTTTGATATTCAACAACTCCTGTTAAAGAATAATCGCAGAAATCCAAACATTTATCTATCCAGCCATGAGGTAGATCAGCAGCGACTCCCCCGATACGAAAATAATTATGCATCATTCGCATACCTGTGGCAGCTTCGAATAGGTCATATATCAATTCCCTTTCTCTAAAAATATAGAAGAAGGGAGTTTGTGAACCGATATCCGCCATAAAAGGCCCAAGCCATAATAAATGAGAAGCGATACGACTCAGCTCCAGCATAATAACTCTGATATAGCTGGCTCTTTTAGGTACTTGAATATTTCCTAATTGTTCTGGTGCATTTACCGTTATTGCCTCTGTGAACATAGTAGCTAAATAATCCCAACGTGTTACATAAGGAAGATATTGTATAATTGTTCGGTTTTCTGCAATTTTTTCCATCCCCCTGTGTAAATAACCCAACACGGGTTCGCAGTCAATAACATCTTCACCGTCTAGAGTAACGATAAGTCGAAGAACACCATGCATTGATGGGTGGTGAGGACCCATATTAACTATCACGAGGTCTTTTCTTGTATCCGGTACATTCATATCTTCCCCGATCCATTATTCTATGAATTGCTGAAAACGAAATGGGGTTCATCAAAATTCAAGATCTAATAAACCAAAGAATTGAAACAATCTTCAAATTAACGAGTTTTTGGTTCCCGAATATCTAACTGATCGATTAATTTTTTATAACGCACTCTATTTTTCTTTGACAAATAAGCTAGCAGCCGTTGACGTTTTCCTAGAATTTTCCGCAGACCTATCTGAGATAAATAGTCCTTTTTGTGTAATTCCAAATGTGAAGTAAGTCTCTGTATCTTATTGGTGAAACTGAATACTTGAAATTCAACAGACCCTTTGTTTTTTTCTTCTTGCGGAATAACCGAGATAAATGAATTTTTGACCATAAAAATAATTCTTCTCTCTCTTTTTTTTTTTTTCTTTTCCACAGATATGGATTTTACCGATCAGGAATAATAATAATGCCAGTCATTTCGATCTGATACACACAATAATCTGGATCTGGATTTATTCATATACTACTTTTTTTTTCTATCAAATCAAATTAATAAATAAAATTTAGGATTCGATAGAAAAAAAAAAAAAAATTTCTACACCCACAAAAGAAAATGATTTTGATCTAAGAAGATTCTGCCGATTCATTCCTAGATTCAATTGATACGTCATTGAATCGGTATCATGTATCAGAATGTAATACAGCGTGTGTGTACATCTGTCTACCTTCATATACCGGATATGATACGCGATATATAGGAAATGTACCAACCATCAACGAATTCTGAATCGTGGATACATATGTATCCTTGACATACTGAAACGACTGCCATTATTGGTATCAAACCAGTAGCGATTCATACAAGCTAAATCCTCTAATTGATAATTGGGCCAAAGAAACAATTTGAATTGAATGAATTTATTTATATCTGTATCAATATGCTTGTCCTCATCCAAAAATGGCCCACAGTTCCTTACATTGTTGTCATTGAAAAATACTGGATTTCTATCCATAACATTCCTATTTCCGGAATTGAAACAAATTAGAATTCTAAATTCTCTACGACGTCTAGGAGATAGAATATTTTCAGGAACAAGCAAATCATAATGATTTTCGTCTCCATTCACAAGCATCTTTCTATGTTGTGCAATGGATCTATCGAAATAATTCTCATCAACATATCTTTTTTCTCGGTATTTTCCATTAGTTTGGCACTTACTGTTATGGACCAATGAAATACCTATAGTTTGATACATAATAAATTGTCCATCCCATTTTATAGAAAGACGCGCCGGTTCGATAATAAATAGTCCCCTTTTTATCAATTCTGTAAGAGTTAGATCCTTCTGGATCAACATTACATCCAGGTGCATTTCTCTTCTTTGAATAGAGGATATAGCAATTTCCTTTGGATTTCTCAGTCTAAGCAGAAAACAATATACCTTAACATTATTGATCATTCTTTGATTCAAAGGACCATCCCATCTCAATTGAAAAAGCAAATATCTTTTCAGGAAGAACTCTAGTTCCGCTTCCTTGTTACTCTTGGATTGTCTTTTCTTTCCACGTTTTTTAATGTCTGATTCTGTGTAATCCTTTTCAACATCTTTTTGTCGGTTTCGTGCGTCTGAACCAAGATTTCCTTGGACAAGCTGTTCTTTTTGATTTCGATTCTCTAATTCAAGATATTCTTTTTGATTAGATGATATACGAAGATCCCTTTTTTTATTTTCACTAATGTTTTCATTTTCATTAAAAATGAAAAGAAGTAATTTGATTGGTATAATCCATGGTTTAATCTTATATGCATCATAAAGTGGCACAAATTCTGAGAAGAACCAAGATTCCAGGTTTGATATGGGACGATATACCATTTTTTCATCCATTCCTATCCAATCCAAAAAGTTTTTTTTTTGATTGGATGGGTTGATTTCTTGATGAATCGTGAGATAGAAAAGATCTTTCTTATCAATCATTTGATAATAATTAGTCCCAGTCTTAGTAATTTTATTAATGTTGGTCCCGGTATCCATATCGGTCCAGGCCTCAATATCGATATTCTTTCTAAGACAAAAATTGAAAATTTTCCACTCCAAATATTTTCTATCCGTATTTTTACCCGTATCAGTAATATACTCTTCTCCTAGATAATCACTAATAGATATACCCCCCGGTACATAAAATGATTCGGTTTTAGGTCTGTTGTAATTATATGGAATCTTTCGGTCCTCATTTACTTGTAATGGGGATCGATAAATATATGAGTCTTTCCTATCCCCATAATTCATATATTTATATGAAAAAAGATCATATCTGTAGTGTTTTTTCAATTTTCCTTTTTGACTCGGCAATAAGTTCACTGCATAATCATTTTGTTTCTCGTAATGAATGAATTGGTCTTTTTCATATGAATTCTTTTTTGAGTCTTTATTTTGAATCGTACGACATTGATTGACTCTATTTCGCCACTTTTGCGGTACTAATCTAGACCATCGAGTCTGAGATAAATTGTATTGATAATGACTCCTTAGCCAGTTTTTCCATTCATTTATTCCAGAATTCGGAAGTTTTTTATGCCTTGATTTGGAATCAAATATTCTTCGTGTTCCAAAGTAATTCCTTATTCTATCCTTAAGAAGAAGGTATGCTTCTCGATACTGAAGTAAAGATCTCAAGAGAGACTTGTTAGTAACTTGGATTTGTGATAATTTGTAAAATACAGATGCTTGGGACAAGGAATATAGGTCACAACAAATCTTTGATTTCTTATTACTAATATTAGAAAGCGACTTTTTGATAGTCGAAATAAAGTGAATTGTGTTTTGATTTGTTTCATCAATCTCTTCTTTATTTTTTTCATCATTGTAAATGTATTTATTGATAATCTTTTTTGTTGATTCAAGGAAAAGTTGTGCATTGACTCTGGGAATGTTAATGGTACATAGAAAGATATCTATGTATATTCTTTCACTGAAAAATTTCATAAAATAGTGCCATTTGCGTATGAATATGAATATTTCACTTCTTCTTTTTGATATCTTCCAAATATGTTTCTGCGATTCCGATCTTTTATCAACACAACTTGTATCGTTAGGACGAATATTCATATCTGGAGTTAGAAATATTTTTCTTTTGTCTTTTGTGACCCTTTCCATTTGATTTCTGATTAGGGTTGTCCTATCAGACAGATCCTTCATTTTTTTTTCTGTCAGTGAATAATTTGTCCAATCCATGGATCTGATTTGGATGGTCGATTCAGGAACAATCTTATTATTCATTAGGGTTATGGAATATTTTCCATTTTCATTCGGTTCATATACTTTCTTCAATCCAAATAATAAAATCGGGTTTACTTTTGAAAACTCTTTTATTATTCTTTTTATAAATAGAACTATTTTGATAATCCATCTTGTTTTTTCTTTTGAGACCCTTAGAAACCATTTTGTTTTTTCTTTGAAAACTCTTAGAACTAGAAAACATTTTTTTTTCGCTTTTCTAATTTTTTTTTTGAGTTCTTTATAAATGGGTCCAAAAAAGGAAGGTCGTTTTCGGGGAGAACCAAAAGGTAGTTCGGTTTCCATTCCCCAGATTGTTAAAAAACAAAAATTGACCTTTTTTCCTTTCTTTTTCATTGGATCTCTATGATGGGATCGTAGCTTGGATCTGCGCCAAGGTTTCAGACAGAAAGGAAATAGGATCTTTATCTGAATACCGTCCGTTAACCAGTCTTTCGGAAATTCTGTTTCTGATAATTGCACACCGTTATAGGTGCATTTAACATGCATTTCTCGATTCCAATCCTTTAAATCCTCGTACCACTCGGGGAATTGAAATAATAACATACGGCCGAGGTTTTTAGCTATTATCAATGAAGGCAATATGA